AAAAGGACTAATCAGTTATTTCTGCCATCGCCTCAAACGTGTCAATATTCTCACTAATGGTACGTAAATGTAACTCCTTGTTCAAAGAACTATTCAGAGTGCCTCGAGCTCCTTTTAAAACTTGTTGGAAAACCTGTTGTCGGACTTGCTGAACCGCCCTTTGGTGGTCAAAACGAATGGTTTCATTTTTGTAATTTTCTAATTCTTCCAAAGTCTTATAAGTTGACTTAATCAAATTCAATTTTTCTCGTTCTATCTCCGAGTATCCATTCACTCGAAATTGATCCGCTTCCCTTTCGACTTTCCGTAAGCGAGCCCGGGCTTTTTCCAGCCGTTGAATGGCCCCCCCCTGCAGTTCCTCTGAATTTCGAATAGTATTCAGGATCTTCCGTTTTCGATTATCTAATAAATCACTTAATGAAAGTAGATTATCTTTCCATTCATCTCAAAACTTACATGATCCCTTCCCGAACCAAACATGAATTTTTCGATTCATTTGGCTCTCACACTCAATTACTTCAACTTTTTAAGTATGGGGGCAATTCCCATATCTTTTTTTAATGTAATGAGCCTATCCTCTACCTCTCTTCTCTATTCATATTCCAAGATGTCGCGACTAATCACTAATCCAAGACCAGAATATTTTGAGGACTCTTCTGACGGAACAAAACAAAAATATTGAATTATCAGCAAAGTTGTTTCTTTTTTTCGTCAAATCCAAAGAATTCTTCTTACTTTATATTATACACAGGTCGCCGATTCAGCATAAAAAGCGGTTGATTGAAATATTTCAAATATTTTGCATTCCAATAAAAGAAAAGGCTCAAATAATTTTATCGACATGAGTGTTTTATATCGAAAAAAAAACACAAATTCCAATTATTCATTTTGCAAACATTTCTATTCTATATTAATATAGTAGTAGAAAGAGTACCATGCTGCGTCTGGACTTCAAACAGTTTTGTTTAGCTTTAACCATGTTAATGACCCCCCACTATTGGTTTGGTTGATAGAGAATCAAAGTATATTTACCAATGAATCACGAAATGCTATGGTTCTTAAATATGATTTGAAATTGATTCAGAAGTAATTCGCGGAATCGTGCACCTTTTTCGATCTAGTTATAATGAAAAAAAGTACAGCTGGTTGGATCCAGCCTATTCTTGAAATAAACAACTCGCACGCACTCCCTTTCCAAAAAAGATCAATACACCAAGTACTACACTTAGATTTATTGGATTTGTTGCTAAAATATCGGTATTAAACCCGAAACTCCCGGCAAATGACCAGCGAACCAAGGAAACGAAAGAATCGGTTATATTTTTCATATTATCTCCTCTTTTAGATAGACTAAAAAAAAATACGTAATTTGCATATTTATAGGATTAAACAAAGGGATTCGCAAATAAAAGCGCTAATGCTACAACCAGTCCATAAATTGTTAAAGCTTCCATAAAAGCCAGACTAAGCAATAAAGTACCTCGTATTTTTCCCTCCGCCTCGGGTTGTCTCGCGATACCTTCTACAGCTTGACCCGCAGCAGTACCTTGACCTACTCCAGGTCCAATAGAAGCAAGCCCGACGGCCAACCCAGCGGCAATAACAGAAGCGGCAGAAATCAGTGGATTCATGATAAGTTCCTCGCACTAAAATAAAGAAATAGTTAATGATACAATCGTCCAATGAATTATGACTTAATTATTCCATCGCTAAGATTCATCCAGTCGAAATAACTAAGAACTCGGAATTGAAGTAATAATAATATTAGTATTAAACCATAAAAGCTACTTCGATATCTCTTTTTTAGTTCCGATCCACAGGATTTTTGTGAATCCATACGACTTTTGTTCTTCCATTTCTTCTTTCCAAACCCTTTTTTAATTCTTCGTTCGTTAGTTTTCTTTATTTCATCGCTTTATTAATTCACATTCAATTCACAGGCAAAGACGAAACCGAAGAATTTCTATTGGAATCTCTATCTAAGTTCACAATAGTAGGGCGGATTAGATATATCTTTAATTGATATATAACTATCAATATCTAATATCATATATACATGTCTTTCTTCCATAACGTAAACCAACTATTCATATCTTAGATTCAAACTATTCGTATCTTAAAGTCAATCGTATTCTAGAATCATTCTTGGAACCATACACAAGAGTTGGCTTAGAGTCATTAGATCCCATATACCCAATTCTGTTCCCCTCTCCCAATCAACCCATTTTTTATGAATCTCGTTTGGCGAATCATTGCATAGAAATAAACATAAGTATTTTATTCCGGTAAGGTCATTCACTTTAATTATTTAATTATTTATTAATATTTTCTTTTGGTCAATTGTTGAATTGAATAAAATCAACTGAAATGGGAATCATTCTAGAAAGCATCTTTCTTTTTCTTTTTTTTTTTAATCACACACCGTGTAAATTGTGATACTATGATACTATAAGAATTTTTATTCAAATAATGACTCCTTATATTTGAATTGAATGAACAAAACAATAGAATGATAATATTCATTGGCAGGAGTATGATATAATAAAGCCAAACATGAATTTTAGGAAAAAGATCTTTTTGATCTCTTTCCTTTTTTACAATTCCCAAATATCTGAATTTTTTTTCTATGACTCTTGGTCGTATATCCCGTATTTGTCTATTTCTATTTGTATATTGATGTTTCCTAAGTGAATTATCTTTAGTTACGCATACACTGCGTTATTCTAAGCTAAAAAAAAAAGAGACTATTTCGAAAACTAGTCAATGATGGCCCTCCATAGATTCGCCTATATAAGCCGCCGCTAAAGTTGCAAAAATAAGAGCTTGAATACCGCTTGTAAATAATCCAAGGAACATCACAGGTATAGGAACCACTAAAGGTACTAAAGAAACAAGAACAACAACTACTAATTCATCAGCTAATATATTCCCGAAAAGTCGAAAGCTAAGTGATAAAGGTTTTGTGAAATCTTCTAAAATGTTAATGGGTAAAAGAATTGGAGTCGGTTGAATGTATTTACTGAAATAACCTAATCCCTTTTTAGAAAGACCTGCATAGAAATATGCTACTGACGTGAGCAAGGCTAAAGCAACGGTAGTATTGATATCATTCGTAGGTGCAGCTAACTCCCCATGGGGTAACTGTATTATTTTCCAAGGTAAAAGAGCACCGGACCAATTCGAAACAAAAATAAATAGAAACATAGTTCCAATAAAGGGAACCCATGGACCATATTCTTCTCCAATCTGAGTTTTGCTCACGTCTCGAATAAATTCAAGGACATATTCGAAGAAATTTTGACCGGCAGTCGGAATAGTTTGTGGATTCCGAACAGCTATAAGGGCTGAACCTAATAAGATAGCAATTACAACCCAAGAAGTAATAAGTACTTGGGCATGGACTTGTAAACCTCCTATTTGCCAATAGAAATGTTGGCCTACTTCCACACTGGATATATCGTATAACCCTTTTAGTGTGTTACTGGAACATGATATAACATTCATATTGCCCTCTAACAGAAATAGAACTTTAAAAAGAATTATTTTGATTCAACCCTCTCCCTTTCGACTTGGATACTTTAATTAGAATTATCCGTTTTGAATACCCGCTAATCACCCACAGTTTTTTTTAATTTCTTTTCTTTTCTTTTATGCGATTCAAGAAGAGTAACCGATTCCAAAAATCCATGTAGTTACCAAAAAAATCGATTTATCTTATTATTAATCAAGGATTTCGTATATAGCTAGAACGACCCTCACAAATTGCAAATACAAATTTATTAAGAATTAATCGGATTGAAGCTAAAGCGTTATCGTTTGCTGGAATCGAAATATCTGCGAGATCGGGGTCACAATTTGTATCGATTAAACAAATTGTTGGAATTCCAAAAGCGATACATTCTCGAAGAGCCATATATTCTTCTTGCTGATCAACGATGATTACAATATCCGGTACCCCCGTCATATATTGAATCCCGCCCGGATACGTTTGCAAGGGTGATAATTGTCTCTTCAGGATAGCTGCATCTCTTTTTGGAAGACGGTTGAGTCTCCCCGTCTTTTGTTCCGCTCTCAAATCCCTGAACTTATGAAGTCTCGTTTCTGTAGTGGACCAATTCGTTAACATACCACCGAGCCCTTTTTTTTTAATATAATATAATGACATATAATGACACCGGGTTCTTATTGCAGCTCGTGCTACTAAATCTGCTGCTTTATAACAAGCTTCTGATAAAAAACGAGCAGTTCTTGTCAGATTTGTAATATGAATACCTTTATGTTTTGCTGAGATATAAGGTGACATTCTAGGATTCCATTTCCTAGTACCATGAACAAAAGGAATTCCTGCTTCCATCATCTCTTCAAAATTGATATTCCACTATCTTCTTGCCATTTCTCCCCATACTTCCTCTTTTTTTTTTTATTTTTTTTATCAAAAAAAATAAAAAAAAGAGACGAGTGAAATAAATAATTGTTCCAATGGAACCTTCTCTTCTACCAGAGATTGGCCATTGATACACAATCCAGGCCATTCATTACTTTCTATTCGTTATTATCTTTCTTTTCTTACTATTAAGAAATCAAAGGATCAAAAATAGTTAAGAGCATCCGCTACTTAGGACTCATTAAATCCTCTAAATTATTGTTCTGATGTATCATGTAAAGTCTTTGAAATGCAAAAGTCTAATAATTCTCTGTGGTATATCTATCATCCCCCCCCCGAATAAATTCTTTTTTTTGTTTCCAAAAGAATATTGTTATGCTGCCGTGAACAGTGCACTAATGCTTTGAATCCGGTACCAACGGGTATCATCCCCCCCAGAACAACGTTCTCTTTCAGGCCTTTCAACCAGTCGATACGACCCCGGAGAGCTGCTTTGGCTAAAACCCGAGCGGTTTCTTGAAAACTTGCTTCAGATATAAAACTTTGAGTATTCAGAGATGCTCTCGTTATTCCCAATAATATAGCTCGATAACGGATCGCTTCTTCCAAAGCACGCCCCGTTCGCTCCGCTCGTAACAATCCAATAAGTTCGCCAGGTAAAAAAATATTAGACATTCCGTCTTCTGAAACCAACACTTTTGATGTTATTTGACGTACAATAATTTCGATATGTCTATTATGGATTTTGACCCCCTGGGATCGATAAACCTTTTGGATCTTATTAACCAAAGAGATACGACTTTGCACTATAGTTAGCTCAGCACCAATTAAGAATCCCCAAGGAATCCCAAGAATTCTTGTTATACGCGCGTTCCAACCCTCAACTCTTTTTTCTAGGTTCATTGATATTGAATCAATCGAACGCACTTCTAACACTTGTTCTACTTTTGGAAGACCCTGCGTTATATCACCAGATCTTGATTTTTCATATATAAATGTAATTAATGTATCTCCTTCATAAAGGATTTCTCCATAATGCCCATGAACAGTCGCTCCTGGAGTAGCCAAATAAGGCTTAGCTGATCTTATTACTACAGAGCCAGCTTGAACAATTAAAACTTGACCTGATTTGAGGTGTGGTCCATTTGTGGCTATACATATATTTTCACAAATAAACTGCCCAAGACTCATTATTGTGGACATTTCCTCACAATAATTATGATGGATAAAATCCCAATTCAAATTAAATGGATTCAAAACAATCTTACTGTCTGGATCAGGATTATAAATTCTCTCGTTTTCATCCATTAAATAAAATTTACGTACTTGAAAAGTCTGTTTTAAATTATCAAGTTTCAAATAGTTAGTTACCGAAATCGGATTATAAGTTATTAAATAGTAAAATGAATAAAAATTCGCAATTTGAAGGACTGTTCCTAAGGGTCCCAACGAATTCCTAATTGGAATTAGAGGATCTTTTTGAATGTGAATTGATTGCTTTATCACATTATGATATTTGATATCGTTGAATGGACCCATTCGAAAACAATTAGATGATGACAAAATTATCAAAGACTGGCATTCCTTATTTCTATTCAACAAGGTATGAATAGTTCCTTGATTTTGGCTAAGTGATTGTTGAACCCTTGCCTTGAAATAAATGGAGTAAAACGGATTTATATTGGTGCGATCTGGACCATTATCAGAGATCAATCCTGGACTTGACGGAGCATTCCTTTTTCTGATATACGAAATATGGGATTGCACTAAGTCGATTCTTAGGAAATCTCGAATCATACCGTTTGTACTTACTTCAACAAAGGAAGCACAGACCTCTTCGACGGAAGAACTTTTTTTGTCTTGGTCCCAATTCAAGACTAAACAAGTTCGAACTAATTGAATACTTGTGTCAGAAATACCCCGAAAGGGTTTGCCCTTTCCATAAAGGATATAATTGACAGCTTGAAGGTGCATATTATCCTTTTCCCGCAGCAGATCCTGGGGGAAGAGTGTTGCTAAATTGATACCGTTCGCTATTTCATATGTGACTACGGGTCGAACCAAAACAAAATGCTTTTTCTTTGTAGGTGTGATCCGTTGGACATAGATCCATTTTTTCAATTTTTTTGATTCCCGGGTGGATTCCTTAAGTTCTTTTTTTCCCGTTTCCGGCGGTATCAAGATGCCACTGTGTCGGGATATCTTATCCGTTTCCCCAGGAAAATGGATATCCCCAGAAAAAATTTTTAGTTCAATCCTTTTTTTTTTTTTCTCCACTCGGACTAATCCGCCCACTTGGCTTCTTCTATTTAAAGCGATCCGGGTATCTACTCCAATGATACTATTATTCCGTACCATTACGTAAGAAGATTCGGGTAAAATATGCACCTCCTCGGGAATGAAAAAAAAGCGATCAATTTTCATTTGAAATTTTGGCTTAATTTTTTTGACTCCTCGATACTCAATCAAGTCCTCTTTTTTGACGATTGAATGCGCCCCTATAGTCCCATATTTAGTAATTCCTGAATTCTTTCTTCTGTATCGAGGATCATCAAAATAAGCAAGAATACTATTTTTACGGAAAATACCCTTTATGGGTATTTCAATCGAGATACCTGAATGGGGCATTAGTTCTTTCTCTTGTTCTTGAATGGAGTGGAACGGAATGAGAAATTGATTTCTTCGCCTTTTTGCCAATAAATCAGAATTCTTGTGGAGAATTGCAGGATGTATGAGATTACAATGACCAATACCTATGATTCGATTAAATCCCGAATAATCAAAAATACCATCTTCTTTTTTATCAGAAAAATCTGACCTAACTAATTGGTGTCTCACTTGATCATTATTCACTGAGAGGCTAGAAATATATCTTCGTTCGACAGAATGAGAATGGATGTTCAGTTGATCTTGATCCTTGTGGAGTGAAAAAGAAACTACACCGGATCTGCACGAACCTCCTGATAATATCCATAAATGGCTTGTTTTTGGTAAGAGCCGGACATTACTATATTGAAATTCGGGTGCATGGTACACGTCGGTACTCCAGTGCATTTCTCCCTCTGAGTCAGAATAAATATGTTTTCGAACCCTCTCCTTAAAATTCAAAGTGTATG